TTATCAATTAGAATAATTTATGGTTGGCTTGGTTGGACTAAAAAAATGAAGTATCCAGGCTCCGTTTAGAAAAAACCCAATTGGATTGGTAAGATATCTATGATTGCTATTCATATTTTTTCTTTGTAATTTGTAAAGAGATCCTAATTGTCAAGCAAAGTTATCTCAACTCTAATAAATACTTGTATAAAATGAATTGAAAAAAAAAAAAGAAATACAAAAAGAAATGGTAATGGGAGCATTTGTCCTATATGTACAAATCCAAATCGGGCGGATCTTTACCCGGAGTAGAGCATAAACCTAAAAAGATGAAACAGACCCATTCAGGAACAAGAAAATACCATCGCGGTTTGGATTAAATCTCGATGAAAGAATACATCAATGAGAAGTTAATTCGATAAGTTTAATGACCCTTTCTTATAACTTCTAATTTTATACTGGAAAATCGAAAATAGAAATATAAAAAAGGAGTCAAAACTCCTCTTTATTGAAAAATCGAAGAAAAGCCCTTTCGTTAGAAGTAAGAAAGAACCTTTCTAGAAAAAAAGAAAGAGGACTGGAATCTATACATTGATTCACAATTTTTTTGAACCGTATGCATCAAAAGGTGCATGTACGGTTCCTAAGGAATACAATTTTACCCTAATCAACCGACTTTATCGAGAAAGATTACTTTTTTTAGGCCAAGGTATTAATAGCGAGATTTCGAATCAACTTATTGGTCTTATGGTATATCTCAGTATCGAGGATGAGACCAAAGAGCTGTATTTGTTTATAAACTCTCCTGGGGGCTGGGTAATACCTGGGGTGGCTATTTATGATACTATGCAATTTGTGCGACCAGATGTCAATACAGTATGCATGGGATTAGCCGCTTCAATGGGATCTTTTATCCTGGTCGGAGGAGAAATTACCAAACGTCTAGCATTCCCTCACGCTTGGCGCCAATGAGGTTTTTATTTGAGAGAAAAAAGAAGACTATGCCTTCGCCATATGAATACTAAGTAATAATAGCATGGCACTTCGAATTCGATATGAGAAATTTTTGTATTGTTTTTTTTTCAAAACATTAGATTCTGTATCGAGAGAGTAGTATGAGATAAGGGGTATTTCCGATTTTCTCTTATCTATCGGGAGTTCGGTTCAGCGTCACAAACTTTTTTGTTTTCATACCGTAGAGTTCTTAACAATATTTATGTTATGAAAGAGTACGAAAAAAAAAAATATTTTTTCCTTATTTGATCGGATTAAAAAGAAACTTTGGGATTGCTGAATCACAGACAAAAAAAAGAAAAAAGAAACATATAAAGCAACGGAGCCATCATAGTATTTTTTAACTCCTCCGAAAGGAAGGATGGCAATTTGATTATTTACCCATTGGAGTCTGATAGATTCTATTTTTCTCTTTCTTCAATAGAAAGGAGGGGGGTCAATTTTCTTTTAGAGCCGTATGCACAAAAGATGCCTGTACGGTTGTTCAATTCTATCTTTTTTCTATTCTTTATCTTTCTTTTCTCTTTGCTTTATCATGCGAGATAGGAGAAGCTTTTATTTTGTTATATCATCAGGGTAATGATGCATCAACCTGCTAGTGGTTTTTATATGGCACAAGTAACCGAATGTGTCGTGGAAGCGGAAGAACTGCTGAAACTGCGTGAAACCCTCACAGGGGTTTATGTACAACGAACGGGCAAACCCTTCTGGGTTGTATCCGAAGATATGGAAAGAGATGTTTTTATGTCAGCAACAGAAGCACAAGCTTATGGAATTGTTGATCTTGTAGCGATTCAATGAAAATAACATGGATTTCGCGCAAATCACAGATTTGCGATTTTATCTTCGAATTGAATATTCTATTAAATTGAATATTCTATTAAATAGAAGTAATTCATCATCATTCGGTTAGGATCAATCTAAACCAACCCATCATATTATGTATACGATTCAACATGCCAACTATTAAACAACTTATTAGAAATACAAGACAGCCAATCAGAAATGTCACGAAATCCCCCGCTCTTCGGGGGTGCCCTCAGCGTCGAGGAACATGTACTAGGGTGTATGTGCGACTCGTTTAGATCATGAGCTGGCACAAAAGAAAGAAAACGACTTTTACAGTATCAATGATCAGTACCGGTGAATGGGATAGGATGGAAAAAGGAACTCCATTCATTATTAAAAAAAAACTCTATCATATCCCTCTATTGTGTATGAAGTTTATGGTTTCCGTTGGTGTAAATCCAATCACCTGAATTTAAGATGATAAGAAATTCTCCATTGGTAACAAATGGTTATCCATTAAGCGGAGGAAATCTTATTTTAAAAGCATAAAACATAAAGATTAGTTAGGCTCCCAATCTGGCAAGAACGGACTAAGAGGGTCAGCTACCCAGCAAACTTTCATAATTAAATACCGTTACTGTATAGGTAGATCTGATTGTGAAAGACCTATTACTGGATAATTCATGGGTAGAGCCAAAGCGTGTGAACTATACAAGTT